ATAATAGTTAAAAAATTTTTTTTTATTCAAATACAATGTTAATTTTACATTAACATTATGATATTTCTATTTTTTATGTAAGCCTTTCGGCTCACGTTCCTTCCAATTTGATATCATATATTCCTTAATTTAATTGTTATTAATCTCTTTATTTATATGAACGGAAATTTGCAAAAGCTCTATTGGCCTCTGCCATTCTATGAGTCTCTTCCTTTTTACGTACAGCATTGCCATTATCTCTGGCAGCATCCATTGATTCAGAACTTGGTTTAAAAGCCATACTTCGACCTGGACGTTTTCGAGATGCCCCCGATAACCAACGAATAGCAAGTACTTTTCCCCGTGTAGATCCTATTTCAGTGGGAACTTGATAAGTGGACCCACCCACACGTCTCGCCTTTACTGCTACATTGGGAGTTACTTTGCGTATTGCTTGACGCAAAACGGATAGTGGATTGTTTTTCGTCCTTCGCTCAATATTCACCATGGCATTATAAAGAATTCCATAAGCCAATGATTTTCTCCCGTGCTTAAGAATATGGTTAACTAACATGTTGACTAATCTATTATGATAAACCGGATCAGCTTTCGCATCTCTTTCTCTCGCATTACTTCGACGTGACATGAGTACGAGAAATAATTTATTATTAGTAATTTCTCTCATTAAAGTTAGGGATTAATGATTCATTTCGGCCTTCTCACTCCATATTGTAGGGTGGATCATTCATTCAAGTCGCGAAGGATCTCCCTCCAAACCGTACATACGATTTTCATCGAATACGGCTTTCCACTTCACTATATACAATAGATTTTAAATCATACATTACGTATATTAATAGAATATCTATTTGTACGGAATGATATTTACTCGCTTTCGATCGAGTATCCGTTTCCCCATTTTCCGTTACAGTTGGAAATCTTGTATTTCATGTATCTATACAATAAAATCTTCAGGTTTAAAAATAGTGTTGAAGAATCAGTGCTTGGAATTATTGCTATCTGACCTTAACTTGTTCTAATAAAGTAAAGTTTCTTTAACCCCCCGTTAACGCAGGGAAAGTTGGGGGAAACTCCCCAGGTAATGTGTCATAATAATTAAACCCTAGATCTAGATATATAATTTAAATCAATTTCATGGTTTTATTTATTGTAGCCTGCTCTGGTCCCCTTACGAAACTTCCGTTATTGGGTTAGCTACATAATCTACATGTTCCTAGCAATTAACATGGCATCGTCATGGAATGATGCAAGTCTTAGATAATAATACAACGCACTAGAACGCCCTTGTTGACGATCCTTTACTCCCACAGCATCTAGGGTTCCTCGAACAATATGATATCTTACACCGGGTAAATCTTTAACCCTTCCTCCTCTCACTAATACTACTGAATGTTCTTGCAAATTATGGCCGATACCTGGTATATAAGCGGTGATCTCAAATCCAGAGGTTGATCGTACTCTAGCGACTTTCCGTAAAGCGGAGTTTGGTTTCTTTGGGGTCGTAGTGGAAGAGTCGACGGATAAGTTACCTTT